ATCCTTGGAAAAAGAGGATGAATCGAAATATCGCTGCTACGCCAAAACTCGGCGCAAAGAACCAACCAGATTGCCCCAGTGGATAAATAAGGAATACGGAAACGAAAACAGCGATTGGAGCAGAGAATGAAATTGCATTATAAGGCCGCAATTGAACAGACCGAGCAAGTTCAAATTGACGTAACATGAAACCTATTAGTGCAAAAGCCCCATGGAGAGCGACAAAAGTCCACAGACCGCCTAATTGACACCAACGAGTAAAATCCCCTTGCGCTTCCGGGCCCCATAGTAGCAACAAAGAGTGTGCTAAACTATTGGCAGGGGTGGAAACTGCCGCGGTTAAGAAATTACAACCTTCCAAATAGGAACTAGCCAATCCATGGGTATACCAAGAAGTTACAAAAGTTGTCCCTGTAAACCAACCCCCTAAAGCGAAATAAGCACAAGGAAAGAGCAATAGGCCGGACCATCCTACAAAAACGAAACGGTCCCTTCGTAACCAGTCGTCCATAATATCAAATAGATCATTTTCTTCTTTAGTAACTCTACCAAGGGCTATAGTCATAGTGATCCTCCTATTCAATTACTTCAACCATTTCCGAGCACCTCATATCACTTCCAAGGCATACGATAGTTTGATTATCTGTGGACGATTTCTTTCTCGTTCAATGCCCTTTTTCAAAGGTCTCGAAGATAGAAATTTTTCATTTTTATCTATGGGGTCACAACCGAGGTCGTGGTAAATCCATGAATTTGATTCGATTAGTTTTTCTTATACTATAGAAATAAACATTTGAATTCAGCATTATTCCATGACTCCTATTTCAAAGCCTATCTTTTAAGGAAAAATGAAAATAAAAGTAACCCCTCTTTTCCCACTCGCTCTCTATTGCATGGGTGGAAGAACAAAAATTGGATTCTGAAAAAAAAAAATTGACTTTCGAAATCAATTTTTATGTGTAGCGGAAAGGAGTTGCGATTTCTTCTTATTCCTATAGAACATCTAGTAACAAGAATATGAAATCGTAAATAGCGAAAAATTCTTGCCTTGCGCGGTCTAAGTCTAAGGAAATACAAAAAATCCGCTTATACAATTTCATCTACATCGAATTTATATATCAGAATAGTGGATAGAGGCATCATTCAAGGAGTCAGGTCTACTTACTTTATCTTTCTTTCCAATTTTATGGTGGGTTTGATAAGAACCCTTTTTGTTTTGTTTATAAATAATCGAAAAAAGAGTTTTTTATTTTTTATATAACCTGCTTGTTTTATTATAACAAGTCCTATATGAAAATGCCCGCTGAAGAGAAAATCTATCTGATTGTTTCTCAGCCAATATCGAATTTTAGAAAGAAAAAACAAGAATTTTCTTCTTTTTTTTATTAACATTAAGAAAAAAGAATATAATTAAAATGGAATTGGCAATATAATTTTTATGGACTTTTGAAAGAAAAAGGAAGGATTTTTTGCAATCGTTATTTCTTGCCTCTGTCATATCACGGAAACCTTTCGATTTGGAACGGGGAGAGATGGCTGAGTGGACTAAAGCGGCGGATTGCTAATCCGTTGTACAATTTTTTTGTACCGAGGGTTCGAATCCCTCTCTTTCCGCCCCCTCGGATCATTTGGGACTTTCGAATTGGAAGGAATTCTGACCCCCGGATTTTCTCATAGATAAATGTACGAAACAAATCCAATTTGTAAGAAAAAATTCCAAAAAAATTTGGATTTTTACTCCTCACGCCCAGGATTACGTCCTGGGTCATTAGATAAGAATCCAAAGATAAAGAGGGAAACAAAGAATATCACTACTGTATAAACAAAAAGTTTGAGAGTAAGCATTACATAATCTCCAAGATTTTTTTTTAAGGAATAGATTACCCGTTTTTCCTTACCACACAGATCCACTAGGATGGGTTTTGTTTATTTTTACACCTAAAAATGCAAAAATCAATTCTGGAAAAAAATTGCAAGAATTGATTTATAATAAGCACTCTTATCAATAGCAAAAATTAGGTTAGGTATTGTGTGGGTACCTAAAGGTACCTGCTCAACGTAGGTGCAGGGGGTGGGGTAGAAAGGCGGATCCCAATTTATTGCTGCAGCTATACATTCAATGTAGAAGAATTAGAATTTTAGAATCGAAGGTTCATAATATAAGACTTCTCGGCTTTTATTCATTTTTAGAATTTTTTTGGAATGAATACATCATTCAATTTGGCAGACAGAACAGAGTAGTAAAGATTTCATCGAAAACTTACAGCAGCTTGCCAAACAAAGGCTAATAGAAAAAAGAGTATAGGTATGACAGGCATAAAATCCACGATTGGGTTGAAAATGGCATAAGCTTCGGGCAATTTGGCGAAGAAAAAACTAGTCGGATAAAGAACAGAATTAAAACAGATACAGGTTAAACTAAGTATATTAGGCATAACAAGCATTTCGTTCTTGTAGAGTAGATAATTGGATTTTGATTGAGTTATTTTTCTAAGGGAAAAAAGAAAAGGCGGGTTCAAAATCCTTTTTTCTTCGGACTTTCCCAAACGCAAAATACCTCCTTGTATTCGCACTCTCAAATGAGAATGGAAGAAATTCGACTTTCATATAATATCTTAATAGAATTCCATGTAATGATCAATGCATTTTTTGGATTCTATATTATCCGCATGTCTAGAATCCTAGCAAGAGAGTATCCCTCATTTTTTATGTAATTGAAGTGGGATTGACGAATAACAAATAAACATAATAGTGTTTATTAGTGTCGCATAAAACCAGAAATGGGGCGTGGCCAAGTGGTAAGGCAGCGGGTTTTGGTCCCGTTACTCGGAGGTTCGAATCCTTCCGTCCCAGATTTTTTCTGATGAAACGAAAGATGAAATCATATTGTACCCCACACGAGACAAAAGAAAGTTTATTAAAGAGAATAATTATCTCTTATGAACTCTTAGATTAGATGCATTTCTAAGCATTCTTTTTCTTTCTCAGAAAACATAATCAAGTGTCAAGTCCAGTCAAATTGAATATCTTTATTTTCATGAAAAATTGGGTCTATCAGTCACATTCAGGATATGCCCCTACTACTACTCATTACTCATATGTGTTTTGAAATTCGAACTTCTTAGATAAACTTTATGCTCCATATCCATGAAGGGGGAATTCTTACATGATACATTTGACATCTAATGTGAAAGAAAAGAAGGACCCCCTATTTCTTTTTCCCGAACTAAAGAACTAAAGTAAGTAAATAAAAAGAAAATAAAGGGGGTATCCTAATTCTATATTTCATGGCCAGATTAAAGAATAGGAAGTTTTTAGTTTCAGCACAGGTCTTAAAACTTTTGACCAAGATCGGCTTGCGAAAAAAGAAAAAGGGTTTCTATTCTTTCTATTCTATGGATAGGAACTCCATTTTTGTATTTTAGATATTATCTGATTTGCAAATATCCATTTCTAAATCAATGGAATGTGAGGATTAGAGAGAAATTCATATATTCTGTCTACTCGGCTTTCGAATTAATTGAAAAAATTTTAAACTTGACGTAAAACACTGTATAAAAAATGAGACCTATCCCTTTATGATAGAGATAGATTTTTGTTGTATTATATTATTAGTAAAAAGGGCCCCTCTTTGGTTAAGCGAAAACCATCTCGATCTGCGATTCTTTAAATATCCAGAATGATCCATTCTGGTAAGGATAAGGTAAGAACTGTTCGTTGGATAGAATGGATTCCAAAAATCATACTTCTCCGGATTTTTGATTTGGAGTTGCTTCTTTTAGGTAAAAGAAAGAATGCTATAAGTAAAAGCAAAGGCCTTAATTTGACTTTACACGAAATGTGTTTTTTTTACTTCATTTTTTTCCCTCTTTTGGTATTCGAGTCGAAGAAGTACGAGAATTCTATAACTACCAAAAAACTTTCAATCTTTTCATTGGAATAGTTTATTTAGTTAATAGTTAATTGTTTTTGTTATGGAAAAATATATTGCTAATCTAATTCTAATATAGTAATTAAATTAATTAAACTTTTTTTGAGGTTGATAGTTTATTTGTTGGAGAAGAGTCGATCCTTCGCTTCTCATTTCAGGATTGACCATCTCGAGTCCTCTGTTGAGGATGGAAATTCAATAAAAAATAAGTCTTAAGCAAACTTGTTTATTCGTCTTTTTCGAACTATGTTTCCTTCATATGATAGAATATGGGTTTAAATAAATTGGATCTTTGCGGAGTCTTCCCCGATAAATACTTATTTCTTTTATCCATATTTCTCCATAGATAGCAAGTTTGAATTAGTATACAAAAAACTAAACTAAACCAATGACTATTCATGATCCCATCCATATTGGATCAATTCCCTATACCACTTTGCAATGAAATTAGAGGAATGTTTGTTATGGTAAAACTTCGTTTAAAACGATGTGGTAGAAAGCAACGTGCGACTTGAAGGACATGATCGATTGTGGATTTTGTTATCCATCATTTTCCATAGTAATGAAAATGCTCTTGGCTCGACATAGTCTGTTCTATTCGTCCCGAACCAAATTTGCGCTGGGTTGTTTGTAAGTAAATAGTACACGATGGAGCTCGAGAGGACAGAATTGATTTTTTATCAAGGGAAAGAATCTAGGGTTAGTGAAAACTAATAAATTAGGCCAACTTTGTCAGTCTATCCTTAATATAGAAATCGAAAGGTTAAAATAAGAAGAAAGTCCAATTTTGGAAGATTGGAAAAACTCTTTCAATTAAAAGTCTATCAGAATCAATCGCCCATATTCGATTTCTATAGAAGAGGGAAATGCTTTATCGAAGGAAATAAGAAAAAAAGGGTATGTTGCTACTCTTTTGAAAGAAAAAAGAATAGGAATTCCCGAAGTAATGTCTAAACCCAAGGATTTCACAAATCAAAGATAAAGAATTCCGGAACAAGTAAACGCGATTTTCAATTGTCTCAACAATAGAATTGGATCAGAATAAGGAATAAAAGTCAATTCGTTCGAGATGAGACAAAGAAAAGAGTTTAGAGACGACTCAAAAAATTTGGAAGGATTTTTCCTTTTAAGTCTGTCAGTCAAAATTAACCAACTTGAGTCATGAGTATAAATGAAATTTGTTTTTTCTGTAAGGAAATTAATGCAAGTCATAGTCTAATTTCTATCTACTTGTATTATAGACAGAAATTCGAATCTTTTTCTCGAGCCGTATGAGGAGAAAACCTCCTATACGTTTCTAGGGGGGGCATTGTTTAGCTACATCTATCCCAATAAGCTGTCTATCGAATCGTTGCAATTGATGTTCGATCTCGAAGAGAAGGAAGAGATCTTCGAAAAGTAGGTTTTTATGATCCGATAAAGAATCAAACTTGTTTAAATGTTCCAGCTATTCTCTATTTCCTTGAAAAGGGTGCTCAACCTACAAGAACTGTTTATGATATTTTAAGGAAGGCAGAATTCTTTAAAGAAAAAGAAGGAACTTTGAGTTAATTGAAGAACTAAATGAATAAAAAAGTAGGAGAGGATCACTAGTATCCCTCGTTGTTTAATTATTTAGACACAATTTGCCTCTTTCTTAGTCCTATTTTTGACTGGATTTATGTCGTGCCAATCCAACATAAGCCCTTATTTTATTTACTTTTTCTATCGAATTTGTTTTCTTACCATTGTATTTCCATTGACAAAGGTCTATTGAACAAATAGAATTTGTAGATAAATAGGTCTCTTTATCCTCACTCCATATTAGGTTTTTCTGTCTACACTTCGCTCAAATGATAGGGTTGTCCCTCTTGCATGTACTCTCATACAAGATTTCTTTATATAAAGAAATCTAAATTGCTAAAAAAATGACAATTTTGCTATCGTGATTGGGGCCGCTCCTTTTTTAACCTTAGTGAAATTTAGCCGGACCTGTTCATTTTGGCATTTGAGTGTTTTTAATGGGCGATAAAATCTTTCTTTTAATGTTTTGCTAGTTCAATGTTTTGACAGGAGCGTGCGGTGTAATTCCATTGATTTTTGGGTTTCGATCGTATCTAAGATCCTATTTTATCTGGGTTGCTAACTCAATGGTAGAGTACTCGGCTTTTAAGTGCGACTATGATCTTTTACACATTTGGATGAAGCAACAAATTCGTCCAGACTCTTGGTAGAGTCTAGAAGACCACGACTGATCCTCAAGGGTAATGAATGGAAAAAATAGCATGTCGTAATAAAATCAATTTCTTATTTTTGATTTTTGGAATGGAATAAAAAATTCCTATTTTCTGGGTCTAGTGAATAAATGGATAGAGCCTGGCTCCAATTCTGGTAAAATAAAAAGCAACGAGCTTAACTTCTTAATTGAAATGATTCCCCGATCTAATTAGACGTTAAAAATAGATTAGTGCCTGATGCGGGGAAAGGTTGGGTTTTCCTATGAACGGACCCTTGATTTTTTTTTTTTTTTTTTTTAGAAATCCTAATTATTCTTGATTATGGATTGAAAAGGGATGTTATGGATTGAATGTGTAAAAGAAGCAGTATATTGATAAAGAGACTGGATTCCAAAGTCAAAAGAGCGATTGGCCTGCAAAAATAAAAGATTTGTTCTCTTTTGTAATTAGAACAAACATAAACTAATTGGATAGAAAAGGAAAAGATCTGTGGATTAGATTCCTTTTCTTTCCAGGGTTTGTATTAAAAAATGCAACACCCTGTTTTGACCATATTGCACTATGTATCATCATTTGAGAAACCGAGAAATGCTTCTTCTTTCTGATTCAAGTAGAAATACAAATGGAAAAATTGGAAGGGTATTCAGAAAAACAGAAATCTCGTCAACAATACTTCGTTTACCCACTTCTCCTTCAGGAGTATATTTATGCATTTGCCCATGATTATGGATTAAAAGGTTCCGAACCTGTGGAAATTGTTAGTTGTAATAACAAGAAATTTAGTTCACTACTTGTGAAACGTTTAATTATTCGAATGTATCAGCAGAATTTTTGGATTAACTCGGTTAATCATCCTAACCAAGATCGATTGTTGGATTACAACAATTTTTTTTATTCTGAGTTTTATTCTCAGATTCTATCTGAGGGGTTTGCGATCGTTGTAGAAATCCCATTCTCGCTACGAGAATTATCTTGTCCGAAAGAAAAAGAAACACCAAAGTTTCAGAATTTACGATCTATTCATTCAATATTTCCCTTTTTAGAAGACAAATTTTTGCATTTACATTATCTATCACATATAGAAATACCCTATCCTATCCATTTTGAAATCTTGGTTCAACTCCTTCAATACCGGATCAAAGATGTTCCATCTTTGCATTTATTGCGATTCTTTCTCAACTACTATTCGAATTGGAATAGTCTTATTACTTCAATGAAATCGATTTTTCTTTTGAAAAAAGAAAATAAAAGACTATTTCGATTCCTATATAACTCTTATGTATCAGAATATGAATTTTTCTTGTTGTTTCTTCGTAAACAATCTTCTTGCTTACCATTAACATCTTCTGGAAC